GTCTAAAGAAATGCGTTGAGAAAGGGCAGATGTATAGAACCTTTCAACGAGATAGTGCTTTTTCAAATCTCTCAAAATGGAATCTGTTCCAAACATATATGCCATGGTTCCTTACTTCGACAGGGTGCAAATATCTCAATTTCACCCTTTTAGATACTCTTTCAGACCCATTGCCGATACTGAGTAGTAGTCAAAAATTTGTATCCATTTTTCATGATATGATGTATGGATCAGATAGATCACGGCCAATTCCTCAGAAGATTCTTCCACAATGGACTCTGATAAGTGAGATTTCGAGTCAATGTTTACAGAATCTTCTTCTGTCCGAAGAAATGATTCATCGAAATAATGAGTCACCCGTTCCATTGATATGGGCACATCTGAGATCAACAAATGCTCGGGAGTTCCTCTATTCCATCTTTTTCCTTCTTCTTGCTGCTGGATATCTCGTTCGTATACATCTTATCTTTTTTTCCCGAGCCTCTAGTGAGTTACAGACAAAGTTAGAAAAGATCAAATCTTTGATGATTCCATCATACATGATGGAATTTCGAAAACTTCTGGATAGGTATCCTACATCTGAACTGAATCCTTTCTGGTTAAAGAATCTCTTTCTAGTTGTTCTGGAACAATTAGGAGATTCTCTGGAAGAAATACGGGGTTCTGCTTCTGGTGGCAACATGCTATTGGGTGGTGGTCCCACTTATGGGGTCAAATCACTACGTTCTAAGAAGAAATATTGGAAGATCAATCTCATCGATCTTGTAAGTATCATACCAAATCCCATCAATCGAATCATTTTTTCGAGAAATACGAGATATCTAAGTCGTACAAGTAAAGAGATCTATTCATTGATAAGAAAAAGAAAAAACGTGAACGATGATTGGATTGATGAGAAAATAGAATTCTGGGTAGCGAACAGTGATTCGATTGATGATGAAGAAAGAGAATTCTTGGTTCAGTTCTCCACCTTAACGACAGAAAAAAGGATTGATCAAATTCTATTGAGTCTGACTCATAGTGATCATTTATCAAAGAATGACTCTGGTTATCAAATGATTGAACAACCGGGATCAATTTCCTTACGATACTTAGTTGACATTCATCAAAAGGATCTAATGAATTATGAGTTCAATAGATCCTGTTTAACAGAAAGACGGATATTCCTTGCTCATTATCAGACAATCACTTATTCACAAACCTCGTGTGGGGCTAATAGTTTTCATTCCCCATCTCCTCATGGAAAACCCTTTTCGCTCCGCTTAGCCCTATCCCCTTCTAGAGGTATTTTAGTGATAGGTTCTATAGGAACTGGACGATCCTGTTTGGTCAAATACCTAGCGACAAACTCCTATGTTCCTTTCATTACGGTATTTCCGAACAAGTTCCTGGATGACAAGCCTAAAGGTTATCTTATTGATGATATCGATATTGATGATAGTGACGATATTGATGATGACTTTGATCTTGATATTGATATGGAGCTGCTAATTATGACGAATGTGCTAACTATGTATATGACGCCGAAAATAGACCCATTCGATATCACCCTTCAATTCGAATTAGCAAAGGCAATGTCTCCTTGCATAATATGGATTCCGAACATTCATGATCTGCATGTGAATGAGTCGAATTACTTATCCCTCGGTCTATTAGAGAACTATCTCTCCAGGGATTGTGAAAGATGTTCCACTGGAAAGATTCTTGTTATTGCTTCGACTCATATTCCCCAAAAAGTGGATCCCGCTCTAATAGCTCCGAATAAATTCAATACATGCATTAAGATACGAAGGCTTCTTCTTCCACAACAACGAAAGCACTTTTTCATTCTTTCATATACTAGGGGATTTCACTTGGAAAAGAAGATGTTCCATACTAACGGATTCGGGTCCATAACCATGGGTTCCAATGCGCGAGATCTTGTAGCACTTATCAATGAGGCCCTATCAATTAGTATTACACAGAAGAAATCCATTATAGAAACTAATACAATTAGATCAGCTCTTCATAGAAAAACTTGGGATTTTCGATCCCAGATAAGATCGGTTCAGGATCATGGGATCCTTTTCTATCAGATAGGAAGGGCTGTTACACAAAATGTACTTCTAAGTAATTGCCCCATAGATCCTATATCTATCTATATGAAGAAGAAATCATGTAAGGAAGGGGATTCTTATTTGTACAAATGGTACTTCGAACTTGGAACGAGCATGAAGAAATTCACGATACTTCTTTATCTTTTGAGTTGTTCTGCCGGATCGGTCGCTCAAGATCTTTGGTCTTCATCCAGACACGATGAAAAAAATTGGATCACTTCTTATGGATTCGTTGAGAATGATTCTGATCTAGTTCATGGCCTATTACTATTATTACTATTAGAAGTAGAAGGCGCTCTGGCTCTGGCGGGATCCTCACGGACAGAAAAATATTGCAGTCAGTTTGATAATAATCGAGTGACATTACTTCTTCGGTCCGAACCAAGGAATCAGTTAGATATGAT